TCAACAGATTTTTTTCTTCCATTTGAATTCATTTCAATAATTCTTTTAGTTGCTTTGATAGGTGCGATTGCTGTGGCTCGCCAGTAATAAATCTTTAGGATTAGTAATCCAAATCTATTTGTAATTCTATTTAATTTAATCTATTTCAAGATTATTTATGTATAAATTCTTTTTATTGAATCTATTATCCATATATTTCTTTGTTCTGTACCTTATTCTAGTCAATCCAATCCGTTGATGTTGAATTCTTGTTCATATTGAAATAAATCGAAATTGATAAGGAGTTGGTCAATGATGCTCGAACATGTACTTGTTTTGAGTGCCTATTTATTTTCTATCGGTATCTATGGATTGATTACGAGTAGAAATATGGTTAGAGCCCTTATGTGTCTGGAACTTATACTGAATGCCGTTAATATAAATTTCGTAACATTTTCTGATTTTTTTGATAGTCGCCAATTAAAAGGAAATATTTTTTCAATTTTTGTTATAGCTATCGCAGCCGCTGAAGCAGCTATTGGACCAGCTATTGTTTCATCAATTTATCGTAACAGAAAATCAACGCGTATCAATCAATCGAATTTGTTGAATAAGTAGGATTAATCATAAAATAGAATTTTCATATTCATTACTTCGAGTTGGCATGTATGATACGTAACTTTTCCGATCATGTTTGCGAAAACGTACGAAATTTAAGTATCTTGGTTCTATCTCACGGGTCGATCCAGAATTCAATAGAAAAATTCTGATACATCATTGATTCATCTGGTGTCTAAATATATGATGATTCATTTCGAAATGGACTAGATTGAAATTTTATGACGTTCAAAAAATTAGAAATCCAATGTCGCATTCAGTAAAGATTTATGATACATGTATAGGGTGTACTCAATGTGTCCGAGCCTGCCCCACAGATGTATTAGAAATGATACCTTGGGATGGGTGTAAATCTAAGCAAATCGCTTCTGCTCCAAGAACAGAAGACTGCGTCGGTTGTAAGAGATGTGAATCTGCCTGTCCAACGGATTTCTTGAGTGTTCGAGTTTATTTATGGCATGAAACAACCCGAAGCATGGCTCTAGCTTATTAATACTTTTCAGAAAAACCCACTTGAATGCATTTGCTTTTTTGTTTACTGACAAAAACCCGTACTCGAAAACATAATATATATATTATGTTTTCGAGTACGGGTTTTTCTAGTCCAAGCGTATCTTGCCTTTACCACGAATTCTTTTCCTTGGTTAACAATATTTGTAGTTTTACCAGTATCCGCGGGTTCCTTAATTTTCTTTTTCCCCCATAAAGGAAATAAGGTAATTAGGTGGTATACTTTATTTATATGTATTTTAGAATTCCTTTTACTGACTTATGTGTTCTTTTATTATTTCCAATTGGACGACCCATTAATCCAATTAACAGAAGATTATAAATGGATCCAATTTTTTGATTTTTACTGGCGATTGGGAATAGATGGATTTTCTTTAATCCCTATTTTATTGACAGGATTTATCACCACTTTAGCTACTTTAGCGGCTCGGCCAATTACTCGGGATTCCCGATTATTCCATTTTCTGATGTTAGCAATGTATAGTGGCCAAATAGGATTATTTTCTTCTCAAGACCTTTTGCTTTTTTTTATCATGTGGGAGTTAGAATTAATTCCCGTTTATCTACTTCTATCCGTGTGGGGGGGAAAGAAACGTCTGTATTCAGCTACAAAGTTTATTTTGTATACTGCCGGAGGTTCCGTTTTTTTATTAATGGGAGCTTTGGGTATCGCTTTATATGGTTCCAATGAACCAAGATTCCATTTTGAAACATCAGCCAATCAATCATATCCTGTGGCGCTAGAAATCTTTTTTTATATTGGATTTCTTATTGCTTTTGCTGTCAAATCACCGATTATACCCTTACATATATGGTTACCAGACACCCATGGGGAAGCACATTACAGTACTTGTATGCTTCTAGCCGGAATCTTATTAAAAATGGGGGCGTATGGGTTAGTTCGAATCAATATGGAATTATTACCTCATGCTCATTCTACCTTTTCCCCCTGGTTGATAATAATAGGCGTCATTCAAATAATCTATGCAGCTTCAACATCTCCTGGTCAACGAAATTTAAAACAAAGAATAGCCTATTCTTCTGTATCTCATATGGGCTTCATAATTATAGGAATTTACTCTATAAATGATATGGGATTCAATGGAGCCATTTTACAAATAATATCACATGGGTTTATTGGCGCTGCACTTTTTTTCTTAGCAGGAACGAGTTATGATAGAATACGTCGTGTGTATCTTGACGAAATGGGCGGAATGGCTGCCCTAATGCCAAAAATTTTCACGACATTCAGTATCTTATCACTAGCTTCCCTTGCATTACCGGGCATGAGCGGTTTTTTTGCGGAATTGGCAATATTTTTTGGAATAATTACCGGCCAAAAATATCTTTTAATGTCAAAAATAGTAATTACTTTTGGAATGGCGGTTGGAATGATATTAACTCCTATTTATTTATTATCTATGTTACGCCAGATGTTTTATGGATACAAGCTGTTTACTGCCCCAAACTCTTATTTTTTTGATTCTGGACCGAGGGAGTTATTTGTTTCGATCTCCATTCTTCTGCCTGTAATAGGTATTGGTATTTATCCGGATTTCCTTTTCTCATTATCAGTTGACAGGGTCGAAGCTCTTCTATCTAATTATTTTTATAAATAGTTTTATTTTTATAGATAGCTTTTTTAAATAAAACTCAAAATCAAAAAGAAATCCTATGATTTAACTATGATTTAAAATTTTTTAAAATATTTATGTTAAATGTTAAGGAAAAAACTTCTTTTTTCGTCTCTTAAATTTAAGTAAAAAAACGGAATTGAAATTCAATTTTTTGGCATTTTTGAGAACTTTTTGAATCAAGTAAAGTAATATGATGATTCAAAAAGTTCTCAACGGTTTACCGGAAGCTTCTTGTCTATATGCTTTGCTGTCCTATAGAGTTGCATTCGTCAGAGCTTTTCCTTTCTTCAATTCAATTAGATGTTAATGTAAATGAACCATAACTATGTAGTCCTATTCCTAACAAATTAACTCCAAAATAGCATATCCAAATTATAAGAAAGCCCATAGAAGCGACAATTGCGGAATTGAACCCCTCAAATTTTTTATTTGTTCGAGTATGAAAATAAATTGCGAATATGGTCCACGTAATAAATGCCCAAGTTTCCTTGGGGTCCCAATTCCAATATGATCCCCATGCTTCATTAGCCCAGACTGCTCCCGAAAGAATACCTATGGTTAAAAAGATAAACCCTATACTTATAATACGATAACTCCAGTCATCTAATTGTTGAATCAATTGAAACCTGTAATAATTCCTAGAAGAAAGAAAAGAAATATTTCTTAAAACATTCTTTCTTTCCGTCATATATTGTATCTTACTAAAGGAAAATGAAGCATTTAATAAATTATTGCTTTTATCAACAATTCTTATGAATTTGCGAAATGTGATTATTAGAAATGCTACTGATAATAAGGATCCACACAAAAGAGCTGCATAGCCAAATATCATCATACTTACGTGCATCATTAACCACTGGGATTGGAGAGCGGGCACTAAGGTTTTTGATTGATGCGTGTTAGTTAAAAGACCTGAAGTAGCAAACCCTTGAGTAAAAAAAGTACTTGGCGCGGTTATTGCGCTTAAAAAATTTTTATGTTTTTTAAAATACGGAACCATATGAATAATGGAAAAAGCCCATGAAAGAAAGATTAATGATTCATATAAATTACTTAATGGTAAATGTCCCCCAAAACCCCAACGAGTAACTAATAATCCTGTTATACAGAAAAAAGTAGTTATCATACCCTTTTCTGACGAATCATATAGTTCGACGAATTCATCGACTACTAACGTTATCAAATGAATTGTAATTACAAGTGACATGACTGAAAAAGATATATGAGTTAATATATGTTCTAAAGTTGCAAATATCATAAAAAGTTTTAATTGAATTTAAATTAAATTAAAAAGCAAAAAGCGGGAATTTAATTCATTATAGGATTTCTTTTATCCTTTTGAAAATTGCGGGATGTTATGCCGCCACTCGGACTCGAACCGAGATGCTCTCGCACTGCTTCCTAAGAGCAGCGTGTCTACCGATTTCACCATGGCGGCTTGCTCGAAATCATAATAATCAATTTTGATTTACTCGTCGAGCTTGAAGGAGTCAATTCAATGCAATATTTTTTTTTTTGAAACAGTTAAATTAATGAAGCGAAATTCAGTTAATATTAATAAATAAAAAAAAACTCTTATCGAATTTATTTAAAATTGAATATCTGCATTGATACATTTTTTCTAAAGATGAAAGGTGCTTTTTTTTTATTAATTAGATTGAAAGCAAGAAAGAATCTATTCTATATACTAATTTATCTATATACTAATTTATATAGTAATTTAGAATAATATAATAATTGTTAAGCAAGTTAACAATTTTCAACTTAATCAATTATTTTAACGGTCCTTTTTTTTGACTAAAAGCCTTAGATCTGTTCTTTTCTATTCAAATAGTATAAAAAAGACAAAACTTATGAATGTTTAGTATTGTGATTGTGATAAACGGGTCGATGGGGAAAACAAAATGAAAATAATAATTCCCATCCCGAAAATGATAAAATATCCTAACAATAAAAAGAAAGGTGAAACTTTGTGTCGTCTCTTTTTTTTTGTAAAAAAAGTCTCATTTTTAGAATTCAATATCAATATAAAAAAGAATTTTGTATTCTACATATGAAAATATGAAAAAAACAAAAGGAATGCAATTTAATATTTATTAGTTCAAAACAAAACATTAAAAAAGAATGGAAATTCTTTTTTTTATAGATTTTGTATTATATTCTATTTCTATATTATATAGATTCTATATATATTTATTATATATAGAATCTATATATTTCTATTTTATTTAGAATTGTATTTATTTATTTAGAATTGTATTTAGAATATATATATTATTCTAAATACAATTCTAAATAAAATAGAAAAAATAAATTAGAAACAAAATTAGACCTTTTCTTGTGTCAAGTCAAATTATTCCAACGTTTGATTTTTTATTTCTTGCACAAAAAAACTTTTTGAATTACCTGTAGAAAGAGATTTCGCTAACGAAAAAGCTTTCAATACTGCCCAATATCCCTTTTTTTTCCAAATATTTTTTCGAATCCGCTTTTTGGTTCTAGAAGTACGCTTTTTTGGAACTGCCATAATATAAAATATAATAAAGAAGTTTTTTATTGTTATAGTTGGATGTGAAAGACATTTATTGTTCAAAACAAAATCGTTCTTTACTATTCATTATCTATGTATTTAGTCTCTCAATTATACTCTTTTCAAAAAATATACTCTTTTCAAAAAAGAAGTCTATCCGCTTTTTTTTATTCCAGATATACATGGAATAAAATACATCAATAAAGGTTAAGACTTTCATTTTTTTTATCCTAATAAATAACTTTAACTTCATTTTTCTAGTAATTGATCAAACTCGAAGAAAAAATATATCTAATTAAATTGATATTTTCAAATTCGAATCAGACTATTAATTTGTTAAATTTGTTATAAATTAATAAAAAAATTTTAGTAATTTTTTTCTGTTAGTAATTTTTTCCTTTTATCTTATGTAAAGGAAAAGTGTCAAATAGGATAATCAAATATGATAATCGTTTCTACAAAGATAATGAAAGACAATAAATCTGTTCCATAGTGTATATAAAAAAAACTTGTAATTATGGAATTAATAATTTAATATTAATAAAAAATTGAATAATTAATTAATATTAATAATAATTCTAATAAAAATTCTTTTTTATTTTTTAGTTTCTTTTTTAGAATAAGTATTTTTATTTATAAGTATTTTTATTTATTTGATATTGGATTTGACCAATTTGAACTTTTTTGATTTTAATATGGAAAGTATTTTGGAAAATTCCGAATAATTAAGAATAGAAAATTCGATTGAAGTTTTACATAACATATTTTTTTTATTGACTGACTTATTTAAAAGGCCGATAAGTCAAAAACAAGAAACAATTCAGTATTAATTAAAAAAGTTTTTTTATGGAACATATATATCAATATTCATGGGTCATACCTTTTGTTACATTCCCAGTCCCTATATTAATAGGAGCGGGACTCCTACTTTTTCCGGCGGCAACAAAAAGACTGCGGCGTATGTGGGCTTTTCCAAGCCTTTTCTTGTTAACTATAGTCATGATTTTTTCAATCAACTTGTCTATTCACCAACTAAATAGCAGTTTTTCTTATCAATATATATGGTTGTGGACTATCAATAATGATTTTTCTTTTGAATTCGGACACTTGCTTGACCCACTTACTTCGATTTTGTCAGTATTAATTACTACAGTTGGAATTATGGTTCTTTTTTATAGTGACAATTATATGTCTCATGATCAAGGCTATTTGAGATTTTTTTCTTATATGAGTTTTTTCAATACTTCAATGTTGGGATTAATTACTAGTTCGAATTTGATACAAATTTATATTTTTTGGGAGTTGGTTGGAATGTGCTCTTATCTATTAATAGGTTTTTGGTTCACACGACCTATTGCATCGAATGCTTGTCAAAAAGCGTTTGTAACTAATCGTGTAGGGGATTTTGGTTTATTATTGGGAATTTTAGGAATTTATTGGATAACGGGCAGTTTAGAATTTCGAGATTTGTTCCAAATATTGAATAACTTGGTTTATAATAATCAGGTTCATTTTTTATTTGTTACTTTGTGTGCCTTTCTAGTATTTTCCGGCGCAATTTCTAAATCGGCACAATTTCCTCTTCATGTATGGTTACCGGATGCCATGGAAGGGCCTACTCCTATTTCGGCTCTAATACATGCTGCTACTATGGTAGCGGCAGGCATTTTTCTTGTAGCTCGACTTTTTCCCCTTTTTGTAGTCATACCTTATATAATGAATCTAATAGCTTTGATAGGTATAATAACAGTATTTTTAGGAGCTACTTTAGCTCTTGCTCAAAAAGATATTAAGAGAAGTTTAGCCTATTCTACAATGTCTCAATTAGGTTATATGATGTTAGCTCTAGGCATGGGGTCTTATCGAGTCGCTTTATTTCATTTGATTACTCATGCTTATTCGAAAGCATTGTTGTTTTTAGGATCGGGATCTATTATTCATTCAATGGAAACTATTGTTGGTTATCCTCCAGATAAGAGTCAAAATATGGTTCTTATGGGTGGTTTAACAAAACATATTCCAATTACCAAAACGACTTTTTTTTTCGGAACACTTTCTCTTTGTGGTATTCCACCCTTCGCCTGTTTTTGGTCCAAAGATGAAATTCTTAATGATAGTTGGTTGTATTCACCGATTTTCGCAATAATAGCTTGTTTCACAGCCGGATTAACTGCATTTTATATGTTTCGGGTTTATTTACTTATTTTTGAAGGACATTTAAATGTT